CGACTGGTCTTGAGGGATTACAGTGCTCTTAGGGCACTGCCTTGATTTATAAGACTGCAGAGGTTTTAACGCAGGGCTAAACGAATTTTAGGCGCCGGGATAAAGCGCAATGGAGTCAGCTTGGAGTACTAAGGGTAGAGTAAAGCCACTAGATACCTGGAGGCCCTCGAGGGGGAGGGAAGGCATTAAACAGTCCAGGGTAAAGCCAAGTGGGTATCTCGCGGGGGTGCGGGGGAGGCATGTAATAGACCTGGGGCGGGAAGTTGTAATGTATGACAGATACCTGATTACGTAAGGAGAAGGTGGCGGGGTCAAAGAATTGTGTGACCGTAAAAACGTGATTTGTTTGGAAAACAAGGGACAAGTTTAATATCGCCGGGTCCTGCAAAGGGATAATCAGGTGTACTGGCATCTCGAATGAGTATTGGAGTGCTAGTTCTTCCATGTTACAGTGTCTTCACCCCTTGGGGGGGGGATTAAGGGGGGGGGGAAATAGAATAGAGATTCGCTTTTGAAAAAATCATGAGAATTTACGAAAGCCCCGGGCGGAGTAAAGGGGATAGGTGGAAGGAGATCAGAGGTATTATGTCCTACCGACAGAAAGGTTAGTGGAGTTTGATAAATTTGTTGAGATACGTGATCCGTTTGTGGCACTCCTTAGAGTATACGGTAAGCCCGGTGGCTACTACCTTGAGCTTTCTTTTCGCCTACACTGTGAAATGTCAAGTGAAAAGGAAAAAAAAAAAGAGAACCCCTGGCACCTGTGGAGAGGACGCTCGGCATGCGGGGTGCTTCCGGAGATGGTCGCAGACATTAACTTATGCAATCTGGAACAATCCTGTAGGGGCGTTGACTATTTATGGCCCTGAAATAGGAACCAGATGTCGTCGCGGCCAAAAATAGTTACCCCCACGCTGGATTGTCCTAGACCTTAGGCATCCAACGGCACGACGCTTGCTTTCCCTTGGTAGCCTTCATTGGTACCAGGTCCAACGATGTTTCCACGACTAAAAGACAAAATTGATACCAGGACAAAAGTATATTTAGGTCAATCTTATGTGTTTAAAGCATAGATGTACATGTACGGAAAACACTATATCCACCAGAACATACATATGTATATATATGTATATATATATATGTATGTATTGCGCACAACAAGGAATAGTTTAACTGAGAGCACTAGCTTTGGGAGCTAGCGGTGGGGGTTCGAGTCCCTCTTCTTTGAGCAGAAGGGAGGATTTTAACCTCCGGCATCTGGTTTACAAGACCAGCGCTCTGAGGCTGAGCTACTAATGCACGATCATTGGAGAACTTTGTTTTCTAGTCACCCTGCAAAGGGGATGAGAACAAGGAATAAGAAGAAGTAAAGAAAGGAAGCGACTTGTCCAATAACAATGTAGGGGTCCTCGACAGGCATTCCTCCGATCCAAGTGAGGATGGCGACGTTTGCAATCAGGGTTCAAAATAAGAACTGGGTGATAGGCCGGAATGTTAGGCTTCGCTGTTTTGAGGTGTGAATAAGGGGCACTAGAAGTAGGACGAGGATGGATGCCAGAAGGGCCAAGACACCCCCCAGTTTGTTAGGAATTGATCGTAGGATCGCGTATGCAAACAGGAAGTATCATTCGGGTTTGATGTGTGGGGGGGTGACCAGAGGGTTGGCGGGGGTGAAGTTGTCAGGGTCTCCTAGCAGATTCGGGGAGAAAAGTGTTAGGGAGGTAAGTCCAATCAAGAGGATGGCGAAGCCCAGGAGGTCTTTGTAGGAGAAGTAGGGGTGGAAGGGGATCTTGTCCGCATCTGAGTTTAGACCGAGGGGATTGTTTGCGCCTTGTTCATGAAGAAACAGGAGGTGGATAAGGCTTATGGCTGCGATAATAAATGGCAGAAGAAAGTGAAATGCGAAAAAGCGAGTGAGGGTTGCGTTGTCTACCGAAAACCCCCCTCAAATTCATTGGACTAGGGTGTTTCCGACGTAGGGAACTGCTGATAGCAGATTGGTAATTACGGTGGCGCCTCAAAACGATATTTGGCCTCAGGGTAAAACATAGCCAACGAAGGCGGTCATCATTACTAGTAACAAGAGGACGACACCAATGTTTCATGCTTCTTTGTTAAGATACGAGCCGTAGTACAGGCCTCGGCCGATGTGAAAGTAGATGCAGATAAAGAAGAAAGATGCTCCGTTGGCATGGAGGTTCCGGATGAGTCACCCGTAGTTTACATCTCGGCAGATGTGAGCGACGGAAGAGAAGGCTGTTGCAATGTCTGAGGTATAATGTATAGCCAGAAATAGGCCTGTAATGATTTGGGATACTAGGCAGAGGCCTAGTAGGGAGCCAAAGTTTCATCATGCTGAGATGTTGGAGGGGGCTGGGAGGTCAACTAGTGCATTATTAGCGATTTTTAGTAGGGGGTGGGTTTTGCGTAGGCTTGCCATTAGGGTTCCTGTAGTGAAATTATAACGGTGGTTTTTCAAGCCATTAGTCCTGGTTAAAGCCCTGGCAGGAACTATGACTTATGTTATGTCTCTATTTTCGTTGGGCCTAGTATTAGGTTTTGTTGCGGTGGCTTCCAACCCGTCACCCTACTTTGCCGCTTTAGGGCTTGTGGTGGTAGCGGGGTTTGGGTGCGGAATTCTGGCGGGGCATGGGGGTTCCTTTTTGTCTCTAGTCTTGTTCCTAATCTACTTAGGGGGAATGCTGGTGGTATTTGCTTACTCTGCAGCGCTTGCTGCCGAGCCGTACCCTGAAGCTTGGGGAAGCCGGATCGTTGTTATGTATGTAATAATTTATGGGGTGGGTGTGGCCTTAGCTACTTGGTTTTTGTGGGAAGGCTGATACGAGTCCTCTTGAGTGTCGGTTGATGAGTTTAGCGAGTTCTCCGTACTTCGGGGGGATATTGGTGGTGTTGCGCTGATATACTCATCGGGGGGTGGGCTGTTAGTTGTGGGTGCGTGGGTACTTCTTCTTACATTGTTTGTTGTTCTAGAGTTGACTCGAGGGTTGAGTCGAGGGACTCTTCGAGCTCTCTAAAATAAGAGCATGAGGGTCGCGAGGGTTAGCGTGAGGAGGAATGTAATGAAATATGTCTTAATTACTCCCCGTTGGATGTTGCTCACTGTGGAAGCTAGGGGGGTGTTGAGGGAGGTTACAGCTTTTGGGCCTGTCTTTTCTAGTCAGGAGAGGTCAATTATTTGGGTGGCAATTGACTGGCCTAAGACTAGGTTTAGTTTTGGGGAAAGGCGGTGGACGGTGGTGGGGAAAAACCCAAGCATATTGGAGAATTGGTGAAGTGCCAGTCGAGGGGTGGGCTTATATTGTTTGCTTGTTAGGGACGCTAGTTCCAATGCCAGTATCAGTCCTAGAACAGAGACGGCAAGGGCTGCTAGTTTAAGAAGGGGGGGTATCGATATAATGGGGGTTTTAAGAGGAAGAGTGTTTGAGATAATAACAAAACCTGCAATGATGCTTCCTGCTACTAGTCGTTTTAGGGGATTGATTACTGCGGGGTTGTTTTCGTTAATTGGGGGTAGGGGGTTAAAGCGAGGGTGGCCCATGGATACGAAGAAGACAACTCGCAGGCTGTAAACAGCTGTGAAGGAGGTGGCTAGTAAGGTTAGGGCTAGGGCTCAGGCGTTAAGGTATGATGTGTTAAGTGCTTCAATAATGGCGTCCTTTGAGAAGAAGCCGGCTAGGAAAGGGGTCCCTGTTAGGGCTAGGCTGCCCACTGTTAGGCAAGAAGATGTAAAGGGGGTAAGGTGGTGTATACCTCCCATTTTGCGGATGTCTTGTTCGTCGTTAAGGCTGTGGATAATTGAGCCGGAGCAAAGGAACAATATTGCTTTAAAGAAGGCATGCGTGGAGATATGGATGAAGGCAAGTTGTGGTTGATTAAGCCCAATAGAGACCATTATTAGGCCCAGTTGACTTGATGTAGAGAAGGCAACAATTTTTTTGATATCATTTTGTGTAAGGGCGCAGGTGGCAGTAAAGAGTGTGGTTAATGCCCCCAGACACAAGCAGGTTGTTAGCGCTGTCTCGTTCCCTTGAAATAGGGGGCTTATTCGGATAAGTAAAAAAATTCCCGCCACGACCATAGTGCTGGAGTGAAGTAGGGCGGAGACTGGTGTGGGGCCCTCTATAGCAGAGGGGAGCCAGGGGTGTAGGCCAAATTGGGCTGACTTTCCAGTAGCAGCAAGGATTAGTCCTAAGAGGGGGAGGGTAAGATCTAGGCCCTTAGCTGTTGCAAAGATCTGCTGTATCTCTCATGAGTTAAGGTTTATTGCCATTCATGCCATAGCGAAGAGAAGACCAACATCTCCAACCCGGTTATAGAGGACCGCCTGGAGGGCAGCAGTGTTTGCATCCGCTCGTCCGTACCACCAGCCAATAAGGAGGAAGGATATAATCCCCACTCCCTCTCAACCAATAAAAAGTTGGAACAGGTTGTTAGCCGTTACCAGAATAATTATGGCGATAAGGAAGACGAGCAAGTATTTAAAGAAGCGGTTCATGAAGGGGTCGGAGTGCATGTATCAAGAAGCGAACTCAAGGATGGCCCAGGTTACGTAGAGGGCAATAGGGGTGAAAGTAATCGAATAGTAGTCGAATTTGAAGCTAATGTTGATGTCAAAGGTTGCAGTGTTTATTCAGCTTCAGTTGGTGATAATGGTCTCTGCGCCTTCGTTTAGGAATAGGCAAAGGGGGAGGAGGCTAACGAAGAAAGCTGCTTTTACGGCCCCCTTAACTTGGAGAAGGGACCAGTCGGGCTTTCGAGGGTGAGGGTTCAGGGTTGTTAATGCGGGATAAACCAGAAGTATGAAGATGAGGATTAAGCTTGATGTCATAACAAGGGGTGTAAAGTGCATAGCTGCTACTTGGATTTGCACCAAGAGTTTTTGGTTCCTAAGACCAACGGATGAGCTGTTATCCTTTAGAAGCGTTCGAGTGAGCCTAGGGGTTTAACCAAGGTGGCGAAGATTAGCAGTCTTCGTTGCTGCGAGCCTCTCTCGGTAAATAAGGGGGTTTTAACCTCTGTTTTCAGAATCACAATCTGATGTTTTTATTAAAACTATACCTACAGCCGGCTCAGCCTCAGACTAGTTCGGGTTTAAGAACAAGGAGGAGAAGGGGGAGGAGGTGGAGGGCAATTAGTAGATGTTCTCGCGAGTGGGAGGGGTCTAGGGCGATGACATGTGGTGGAAGAGGCCCTCGTTGGGTTATTAGGAACATGTACAGCGAATAAGCTGCCGTAATTAGGGTGCCGGCCCCTGTGAGGATGAAGGTTCATCAGGATCAGTTAAACAGCGACACAAAGATTATTAGCTCCCCTATGAGGTTGGGGAGGGGAGGGAGGGCCAGGTTGGCGAGGCTAGCGATGAATCACCAGGATGTCATTAGTGGGAGAGCTATTTGCAGGCCTCGGGCCAGTAGTATGGTTCGACTGTGTGTGCGTTCGTAATTGGTGTTTGCAAGGCAGAAGAGGGCGGAAGAGGTTAGGCCATGGGCGATCATGAGAATTAGGGCGCCTGTAAATCCTCAGGCTGTTTGAATAAGAATGCCCCCTACTACCAGGCCTATGTGGCTTACTGAGGAGTAGGCAATAAGTGCTTTGAGGTCGGTTTGGCGTAGACAAATCGAACCGGTTATGATCACACCCCAGAGGGCGAGGATAATAAACGGATAGCTTAATTCTTTAGTAAGGGGTTCAAGAATGGAAAGTATTCGTATCATGCCGTAACCTCCAAGTTTCAGCAGAACGGCTGCAAGTACCATGGAGCCTGCGATGGGGGCTTCAACGTGTGCTTTGGGGAGCCAAAGGTGGACCCCATAAAGTGGTATTTTGACGAGAAACGCAAGCAAGCAGCTAGCTCACCAAATCTTGTCTGCATAAGAGACGAGGTGTAAGGGGTTAGAGAATTGTAAGGTTAGTATAGATAGTGTTCCTGTGGTGTTTTGGAGAAGAAGCAGGGCGATAAGAAGGGGGAGGGAGGCTGCAAGGGTATAAAATAAAAAGTAAAACCCCGCACTTAGTCGCTCTGTTTGGTTACCTCAGCGGGTGATTAGGATTAGGGTTGGAAGGAGGGTGGCCTCAAATATAATATAAAATATAATAATCTCGGTAGCTCCAAAAGCTAGGATTAAGAAGAGCTGCAGGGTCGCTAAGAGTGTAATGTATATCCGCTGGCGGCCGACAGGTTCTGAGGCCAGGTGATTTTGGCTAGCAAGAATCATAAGGGGAAGAAGTCAGCAGGTGAGGACCAGAAGGGGGACGGAAAGGGGGTCGGTTGCTATATATGAATTGAGCGACGACCATCCTGTCTCTGAGGGGCTTTTTAGTCAGGAGAAGCTGGCCAGTGCAATGATTAGGCTGTGTGTTAGAGCTGTTGATCATAGTTTTTTGCCAGGGGTAAGCCAAATTATCGGCACAAGCATAAGGGTGGGGATAAGGATTTTTAGCATTGTAGGAGATTTAGGCTTTGTAGGCGGTCAGTGCCGTGGGTGCGGGCTGTTGCTACCAACAGAGCTAGGCCGGCGCCTGCTTCACAGGCTGAGAATGCTAGAAGAAGCATAGGTGAGGGTGAGAAGGCTGTGGCATCTAGCTGTAGTGTTCAAAGGGCAAGGGCAATAAACAGTGAAAGTATCATACCCTCTAGGCAGAGGAGGGCAGAGAGGAGGTGAGTTCGGTGGAAGGCCAGGCCTGCAAGCCCTAGGATGAATGCTGACGAGAAAGTGAAGTGGGCAGGGGTCATAAGGAAGTTATGGACTTTAACCAGAAGTTTTTGAGCCGAAATCAAATGTTTTTCTTAAACTAACTACCTATTCAGCCCATTCTAATCCGCCTTGGAGCCATTCATAGGCCAGTCCTAGGGTCAGGAGGGTCAGGACGGCGGAGGCTCAGAGGAAGGTTAGGAGCGGTGATGTGAGTTGATCTCCTCAGGGGAGAGGGAGGAGGAGGGCAATTTCTAAGTCGAATAGAAGGAAGAGGATGCCGACTAGGAAAAATCGGATTGAAAATGGAAGACGAGCTGAGCCTAAGGGGTCGAACCCGCATTCATACGGGGACAGCTTTTCGTGGTCAGGGGTTATTTGTGGAAGTCAAAAGGATACGGTGGCTAAAACAAGGGAGAGGGCTAGGGTAATAAAAATAATTGTAATAACTAAGTTCATTATCTTTCCTTGGGCTTTAACCAAGACCGGGTGATTGGAAGTCACTGATACTAACATTTGTACTAGAAAGATTATGATCCTCATCAGTAAATAGAGATATATAGGAACAGTCACACAACGTCTACGAAGTGTCAGTATCACGCGGCTGCTTCAAATCCGAAGTGGTGCTCAGATGTAAAGTGATACTGGACCTGGCGTAAGAGGCAGACGGCCAGGAAGGTTGAGCCAATGATTACGTGGAGGCCATGGAATCCCGTAGCTACGAAGAATGTTGAGCCATAGACTCCGTCAGCAATGGTGAAGGGGGCTTCGTAGTACTCTATTCCTTGTAGAAAAGTAAAGTAGAACCCGAGGAGGATGGTTAGAAGTAGGGATTGGATTGCCTGGCCTCGCAGCCCTTCTATAATGCTGTGGTGGGCCCAGGTAACCGTTACCCCTGAGGCAAGCAGTACGGCCGTGTTAAGGAGAGGTACTTCGAACGGGTCCAAGGTGGTGATGCCTGTGGGGGGTCAGCACCCCCCTAACTCAGGAGTGGGTGCGAGGCTTGAGTGATAGAAAGCTCAGAAAAACCCCAGGAAGAAAAAGACCTCTGAGGTAATAAATAAGATTATTCCGTAACGAAGGCCTTTCTGGACGGGGGGCGTATGGTGTCCCTGGTATGTGCCTTCTCGGACGATGTCTCGTCATCATTGGAGCATCGTTAGAAGGAGAAGAATAAGTCCTAGTGTTATAAGTGTGGTGGTATGGAAGTGAAATCAAACTGCAAGACCTGAGGTTATTAGCAGAGCGGCGACTGCGCCTGTCAAAGGTCAAGGGCTGGGGTCTACTATGTGGTACGCGTGTGCTTGATGGGCCATTAAACGTTTTCTTGAAGATACAGGCTTAGGAGTAAAACAAATACGTACGCTTGGATCATTGCCACGGCCACTTCTAGCAGTGTAAGTATAAGGAGCAGAACTGCTGTTAAGACAGCTACTGTGGGCATTATAGGAAGAAGAACAAAGACAGCCATTGAGACCAATTGAATTAGAAGGTGGCCAGCAGTCAAGTTGGCCGTGAGTCGTACGCCAAGGGCGACAGGTCGAATAAATAAGCTGATAGTTTCGATAACAATAAGGACGGGGATTAAAGGTGTGGGGGTTCCTTCTGGTAGAAGGTGCCCTAGAGCCGCTGTTGGCTGGTTTCGTAGGCCAATAATCACAGTAGCTAGTCATAGGGGGACTGCAAGGCCCAGGTTGAGGGATAATTGGGTGGTAGGGGTGAAGGTATAAGGGAGGAGGCCTAGTATATTTAGGGTAATGAGGAATACTATAAGAGATGTAAAAAGGAGGGCCCATTTGTGTCCTCCAACATTTAAGGGTAAAAAAGTTTGTTGGGTAAATCGTGCAATAAATCAACCTTGGAAAGTTAGTATGCGGTTATTTAGTCAGCGAGGGGTTGGGGTTGGAAAAAGCATCCAGGGAAGGACGAGAGAAAGGGCCATTAAGGGGACTCCTATGTATAGGGGGCTTATAAATTGGTCAAAAAGGCTTAGAGTCATGGTCAGAGTCAGGCATCCGGTTGGTCAAATTGAGGGATTTGGGCGGTTTGTTCACTCGGGTAAGTGTGTCCTATAACTTTCATAGGGAGGTAGAGTAAAAATACTAGTCAGGTAAATACTAGAATTGCGAACCAAGGGCTGGGGTTAAGTTGGGGCATTTCACTAAGGGTGATTGGGGCGTCACCAGTCTCTAGCTTAAAAGGCTAGCGCTAGTCCCTTTTTAGCTTCTTAGCGATAGGTCTTGGAGGGAGGCAGAGAGTCAATTTTCGAAAGACTCTAGAAGAACAGCCTCTACAACAATGGGTATGAAGCTATGATTGGCTCCGCAGATTTCGGAGCACTGACCATAGAAGACTCCTGGTCGTGAGGTAATAAAAGCTGTTTGGTTTAAACGGCCGGGGACTGCGTCTATTTTTACCCCTAGTGTGGGGACTGCTCAGGAGTGCAGTACGTCTTCGGCGGAGACTAGTACTCGAATGGGGGACTCGACTGGAACGACTATCCGGTGATCTGTCTCTAAGAGCCGAAATTGTCCAGGTAACAAGTCTTGTGTGGGGACCATATAAGAATCGAACCCAAGCTCCTCGTAGTCGGTATATTCATAGCTTCAGTACCATTGATGGCCCATAGCTTTAACGGTTAAGTGAGGGTCATTGACCTCATCTATAATATAGAGAATGCGTAGGGAGGGGAGAGCAATCATAATAAGAATAACTGCTGGGAGAACAGTTCAGATAATTTCGATTTCTTGCGAGTCTAAGATGTACTTGTCATAAATTTTGGTGGTAACCATGGCTACAATAATGTAGAGTACAAATGCACTAATTAGAAAAACGATTATTAGGGCGTGGTCGTGGAAGTGGAGAAGCTCTTCTATTAGAGGGGAGGTTGCGTCTTGAAAGCCTAGTTGTTGGGGATGTGCCATTATTGTATAAGACCCGTGGGGTTTTAACCCACGATGCTGCCTTGACAAAGCAGTGTAATGGCCACTTTACTAGAGTCTTATTAAAGAAAGTGGCAGAACGGTTATGCGATTGGCTTGAAACCAGTTTACGGGGGTTCGACTCCTCCCTTTCTCGGTTAGTTGCTTTGAATCTTAACAAAGGCTGGCTCTTCAAATGTGTGGTAGGGGGGAGGGCAGCCGTGGAGTCACTCCACATTTGTTGCTGTGTGTTCTACTGTCAGTACTTCTCGTTTAGAGGAGAATGCTTCTCAAATAATGTACATAAACAGGGAGACTGCCAGTAGTGAAACAAGGGAGCCTATAGAGGAGACAGAGTTTCATAGTGTGTAGGCATCGGGGTAGTCTGAGTATCGTCGAGGCATACCGGCTAGGCCTAGGAAGTGTTGGGGGAAGAAGGTTAGGTTAACACCTGCGAATATAACTCCGAAGTGAACTTTAGTTCAAGTTTCGTGAAGGGTATAGCCCGTAAATAGCGGGAATCAGTGGACGATGCCAGCAAGGATGGCGAATACGGCCCCTATGGACAGGACGTAGTGGAAGTGGGCGACTACATAGTATGTGTCGTGAAGAACAATATCTAGGGAGGAATTGGCTAGAATAATCCCAGTTAGCCCTCCCACCGTAAAGAGGAAGATGAAGCCCAGGGCCCAAAGAAGGGGGGCTTCTCATTTAATGTCAGCTCCGTGAAGGGTTGCTAGTCAGCTAAAGACTTTTACTCCGGTGGGGATTGCGATAATTATTGTGGCAGATGTGAAGTAAGCACGTGTGTCTACGTCCATACCTACTGTGAACATGTGATGAGCTCACACGATAAACCCTAAAAGGCCGATTGCCATCATGGCTCAAACCATTCCTATATAGCCAAAAGGTTCTTTTTTGCCACTATAATAGGCGACAATGTGAGAAATTATCCCAAACCCTGGAAGGATAAGAATATATACTTCTGGGTGGCCAAAGAATCAGAATAAGTGTTGGTAAAGGATTGGATCCCCTCCCCCTGCAGGGTCGAAGAAGGTGGTGTTCAGATTCCGGTCTGTTAGGAGTATAGTAATCCCTGCAGCAAGGACTGGGAGGGAAAGAAGCAGGAGGACGGCAGTAATTAATACTGCTCAGACGAAGAGTGGTGTCTGGTATTGAGAAATAGCTGGGGGTTTCATGTTAATGATGGTGGTGATAAAGTTGATAGCCCCTAAAATTGAGGAGACCCCTGCTAGGTGGAGGGAGAAAATAGTCAGATCCACGGATGCCCCCGCATGGGCAAGATTACCGGCTAGTGGGGGGTAGACTGTTCAGCCAGTCCCGGCCCCGGCTTCTACCCCTGCAGACGCGAGGAGAAGCAGAAGGGAGGGGGGGAGGAGCCAAAAGCTCATGTTGTTCATTCGAGGAAATGCCATATCTGGGGCTCCGATTATTAGAGGGATCAGCCAGTTTCCGAACCCCCCGATTATAGCGGGCATAACTATAAAGAAAATTATAACAAATGCATGTGCTGTTACGATCACATTATAAATTTGGTCATCTCCTAGGAGGCTCCCTGGCTGATTAAGTTCTGCTCGAATTAGTAGGCTTAAAGCGGTTCCTACCATCCCAGCCCAAGCACCAAATAGTAAGTAGAGGGTGCCGATGTCTTTGTGATTAGTCGAGAAAAGTCAACGTGTAGTTGCCACAGGTAAGATGGCTGAGCGTTAAGCGGTGGATTGTAGCCCCATGAACAGAGGTTTGAATCCTCTTCTTGCCAAGCCCTGAGGTGTGTTTACATATCAGATTGCAAATCTGAAGAAGCAGATTAATCGTCTGCCGGGGCTTTCCCCCGCCTTTTAGGCTGCTTAGGCGGGGGAAAGGTAGATGGATGCTCGCTGGTTTGGGCGCTTAGCTGTTAACTAAGAGTTTGTAGGATCGAGGCCTGCCCTTCTAGTAAAGGCTTTAGCTTAATTAAAGTGTCTGTTTTGCATGCAGGAGATGTGGGGTAATATCCCGCAAGTCTTACAGCGATTGGAGGGTTCTCACCTCCGCTGAGAGCTTTGAAGGCTCTTGGTCTTGGTGGTTAACCTAAATCACTTCAGGGTGCGAGGTTTATAGGTGGCACTAGTACATAAATAATGCAAGTAGGGCGGGGGTGAGGGGAAGTAGGGTGATTGCGAGTATAGAGCTAATAGACAGGGGCATAGTAAGTCGTGACGATGGTAGTCGTCAAGTAGTGGTTCCGGTTGTGAGATTAGGAGCGAGAGTGAGGGTTGTTGCGACGGAGAGACGAATATAGAAAAATGCGCTGAGGAGTGTGCCTACGATAGCTAGTCCCGCTGTAACGGTTAGGCCCTGTTTGGTTAGCTCCTTCAGAATGAGAAGTTTTGCTAAGAACCCGGTTAGGGGTGGAAGGCTAGCGAGGGACAAAAGGAGAAGGGGAAGGAGGGTGGTTAGAACAGGATTTTTTGACCCCAGAGCAAATAATGTCTTTATGGAGGAGACGGTTTGGACTATGAATATGGTAAAAGTTGCGTAGGTGACAATAATGTAAAGGAAAAGGGCGAGTAGGGCCAAGGGGTAAGAATACTGGAGCACAAGAACCATTCAACCCAGGTGGGCAATCGAAGAATAGGCTAGTACTTTTCGTAGTTGGGTCTGGTTCAAGCCCCCCCAACCCCCCATAAAGATCGAGGTAATGCCTAATATAACGAGGAGCAGAGAGTTAGGGGTCTGGATTTGGGCGAGAATGGCGAAGGGTGCCAGTTTTTGTCAGGTGGCTAAAATAATGCCCGTGTTTAGTGTTAAGCCTTGGAGAACCTCAGGTTGCCAAGAGTGGAGGGGGGCAAGTCCGATCTTGAGGGCCAAAGCGAGGGTCACTAGTGTAAGGGGAAGTGGGTGGCTTGTCTGTTGAATGTCCCAGTGGCCGGAAATCCAGGCGTTGGTAGTGCTGGCAAATAAAAGTACGGCGGCTGCTGTTGCTTGAATTAAGAAGTATTTGGTGGCGGCCTCAACGGCTCGAGGGTGGTGGTGTTGGGTTATTAAAGGCAAAATGGCTAGGGTGCTGATTTCTAGTCCCATTCAAGCCAATAGTCAGTGGGAGCTGACGAATGTGAGGGTTGTACCGATGCCAAGTGCGAGTAGCAGTGTAGTTAGTGAAATAGCAGTCATTAGTAGGAGAAGGACTTTAACCAACATGTTCGGGGTATGGGCCCGAAAGCTTAAATTAGCTGATTCTACTAGGAAGTGGTGTAGTGGAAGCACTGGGAGTTTTGATCTCCCCAGGTAGGGTTCAAGTCCCTTCTTTCTAAGGAGTTGGAGGGAATTTAACCCTCATGATTCACTCTATCAAAGTGGCCCTTTATTTCAGGCACAGCTCCCCCTTACATTTGAGGGGGAAGTCCCGCAAATGCAATGGGTGTGGACAGGTGTCAAATAACTAAGGCTAGAGTTAGGGGGAGGAAGCTCTTTCAGATAAGATGCATAAGTTGGTCATATCGAAAGCGAGGGTAAGAGGCTCGGACCCAAAGGAAAACAACTGAGAGAAGGGTTGCTTTGATCATCAGGCTAGTTGTAGTAAACGCTGCGAGAGAGGGGAGGTAGGTAGCGCCTAGGAAGAGGGTGGCAGACAGGGTATTTATTAGTAGGATATTAGAGTATTCTGCGAGGAAAAACAGTGCAAAGGGTCCGCCAGCATATTCTACATTAAAGCCCGAGACCAGTTCGGATTCACCCTCCGTGAGGTCGAAGGGGGCCCGGTTAGTCTCCGCCAATGTTGAAATGTATCATATGGCCGCAAGGGGTCAGGCTGGCAGGATCAGCCAAATGCTCTCTTGGGCAACGCTAAAGGTTTGTAAAGTAAAACCCCCTGTAAAAATAATGGCGTTTAGCAGGATTAGCCCAAGACTTACTTCGTACGAGATTGTCTGGGCGACAGCTCGTAAGGCCCCAATGAGGGCATATTTTGAATTTGAAGCTCAGCCCGATCCTAAAATAGAATACACTGCGAGGCTTGACAGGGCAAGTAAGAAAAGAATTCCTAGGTTGAGGTCAACTACTGGATGAGGTATGGGTATGGGTGCTCACAGAGTAAGGGCCAGTGTGAGGGCCATGATGGGTGTGGCTAAGAATAAGAACGGAGAAGAGGTCAGAGGTCGAACTGGTTCTTTAATGAATAGTTTAATACCGTCTGCAATGGGTTGGAGAAGCCCGTAAGGCCCAACAATGTTTGGGCCTTTCCGGAGTTGTATGTAGCCTAGTACTTTGCGTTCAAGTAAGGTTAGGAAGGCGACGGCTAAGAGAACTGGCACAATAAAGGCTAAGGGGTTGATGATGTGGGTGACCAGTGTTGAGATCATAGTAGAGGAGAGGATTTGAACCTCTGTACAAAGAGCTTAAATCTTTTGCAATAGGACCATGCTCTGCCACCTCAACAAGCCGTTATCTTCGGCAGGAGGGGCATGTCCTTTTGCCTATTTGAGTTGAAATCATTAGGTGAGGGGGGAGCGTACTTAAAGCATGGGCTCCTTCTTTTCGGTCCTTTCGTACTAGAAAAGATCATTTCATAGATAGAAACTGACCTGGATTACTCCGGTCTGAACTCAGATCACGTAGGACTTTAATCGTTGAACAAACGAACCCTTAATAGCGGCTGCACCATTAGGATGTCCTGATCCAACATCGAGGTCGTAAACCCCCTTGTCGATATGGGCTCTAAAAGGGGATTGCGCTGTTATCCCTGGGGTAACTCGGTCCGTTAATCGGCATTGCCGGATCTTGTACAGTCAGAGGTTCTGTTGGTTAGAGCAGGGGCTCTTAGCTGTAGGAGGTGTCCTCCCATTCTGCATGGGGGTTTTTCATTTCCCCGCGGTCGCCCCAACCGAAGGCATTAGGGCAGGGTACAAGTTGTTTTGGCCGTTAGTCAGGGGTTCTTAACATGTTCTGCTTTAGTGCCTAAAGCTCCACAGGGTCTTCTCGTCTTATGTGCTTATCCCCGCTTCTGCACGGGGAGATCAATTTCATTGACTTGAAAGAGGAGACAGTTAAGCCCTCGTTATGCCATTCATACGGGTCTCCATTTAAAAGACAAGTGATTGCGCTACCTTTGCACGGTCAAAATACCGCGGCCGTTAAACGTATAGTCACAGGGCAGGCGGGACCTCTTATTTGTTAATTTTGCAAGAGGCGATGTTTTTGGTAAACAGGCGAGGCCAAGTGCATTTGCCGAGTTCCTTCTCTTTCTTTTAGTCTTTCCTTGAGATGCACTCCAGTGTGGGGTTAACGGTAAGGTTTTCTTGGGTGGTTTTCTGGTTGTTTAGTTTGTTACCCATTGCCCTCTTTGTTTGGGGCCGTTAAGACTCGGTGGGGTGTCCGTTCCGATATACACTTGTGCGCGGAGAGAGTCTAGGGGCTCTCTTATTACTCATACTAGCATAATCTCTTCCATGCTTATATGGAATGGCCTGATAAAATTAGGGGGTTGAGATAAAATTATCGGGATAAAGGGGGAGTGAAATATGTCTGAGCTTTAACGCTTTCTGTTAGGGTGGCTGCTTTTAGGCCCACCAAGACATTAATCCTTATGTTGATTATGATCTTTTCCCTCCTGGTTTAAGTTGTGTCTTGTATTAAAGGGGCTGTACCCCCTTTGATTAACTCTCCTGGTTTCTCTTTGGGTGTCTAGGGGTTAAGGCTAGCTGTGAGTAGAGAAGCCGGGAGGCTGAACTTCTATCCAGTTCTCAGGCAACCAGCTATAACTGAGTTCGATAGGTCTGTCACCTCTACTCGAAGCTCTTCCCACTCTTTTGCCACAGAGACGGGTTTGCCCTATTACTAGGCTGTCTTGGAGTAGCTCACTCAGTTTCGGGGAGGCAAACTAAAGTGCTCTTTGCTTGGGGCTTTCTAGCTAATTCATGATGCAAAAGGTACGAGATATAATCTCTGCTTTTCTGTGCTTAACCGGGCTGTTTCACCTCTCTTTCAGCTTTCCCTTGCGGTACTATCTCTATGGCGCCGTGGTTCCTTTTCTATCGCCTTTACTAAGGAGGAAAAATGGTTTGTTGATGTAGGGGTTAATTTATTAGGGGTTATTAATAGTGATTTGTTGTTTTTGGGGGTGCGGGCTAGCTCTTGGGCGTCAGGGTAATCCGATTTGCACGGATGACTTCTCGGTGTAAGGGAGATGCTTTTCTGTCTTAGCTATACTCTGGTGTTTCTAATCCAAGCGCACCTTCCGGTACACTTACCATGTTACGACTTGCCTCCCCTTTACAGGTGTGTGATTTTAGTTAAGTGATAGATTTTAGTTTGGGGAGAGTGACGGGCGGTGTGTACGCGCTTCAGGGCCAGTTTCAGCAGGACACTCTACTTTCTGCTTACTGCTAAATCCTCCTTCAGTTATGTATTTCAACATATCATTCGTGTGCCTTAATATTAAGGAATGTAGCCCATTTCTTTCCCTTCCATTCGCTACACCTCGACCTGGCGTTTCGGGCTGTGCCAATTGTGCTTACTGTCTTTCCTTCATAGGGTAAACTGACGACGGCGGTATATAGGCGGGAAGAACAAGGAAGGGTGAGGTTGAACGGGGATTATCGGTTCTAGAACAGGCTCCTCTAGGGGGGTTAAAGCACCGCCAAGTCCTTTGGGTTTTAAGCTGATGCTCGTAGTTCCCGGGCGGACAGTTAAGTACGTTTACTGTCTATGTTTATGGCTAGGCATAGTGGGGTATCTAATCCCAGTTTGTACCCTAGCTTTCGTGGGTTCAGGCCTAGTAAAGCTACTTTCGCGATTGGGCTTCCTACCTTCGTGAGCGTATTACAGCGGGGAAGGCGTTTGGCTTTAGTAAAAGGGGGTCTTAACCACGCTTTACGCCGAAGTCTAACAACTTGGGTCTCTCGTGTAACCGCGGTGGCTGGCACGAGGTTTACCGGCCCTTTTAGCTTTGACTAAGTCAAGTTTTCACTTATGGCTTAATGTTTATCACTGCTGGACTCCCTTGGGGGCGTGGCTAAGCAAGGTGTCATGGGCTGTAGGGGTGAGCCTGATACCAGCTCCTTGTTTCCGGGGAGGGAACTATAGGGCATTCTCACAGGGGTGCGGATACTTGCATGTGTAAGTCAAGCTAGAGTTGTTGGAAAGGCCAGGACCAAACCTTTATGCCCATGGGGCTTTTTAGGGCCCGTCTTAACATCTTCAGTATTATGCTTTAATTAAGCTACACCGGC